TAGAGAATTCATTTATACACCTATGCCTAGATCGCGGATAAATGGAAATTTTATTGATAAGACCTTTTCAATTGTAGCCAATATCTTATTACAAATAATTCCGACAACTTCGGGAGAAAAAGAGGCATTCACCTATTACAGAGATGGTGCGATTTGATTATCTTTTTTTTTTATTTATTTATCGCTCTCAGTCTTAGGAGAAAGGCACATTCTTCGGATAGAAAAAAAAATTGAAAAAAAAAATCTACGCTTGCTGAAGGTGAAGTTTAAAACAATTAATTCCTTCTGTCGTGTATCCCCGATTAATGCAGCCTCATATGCTTCAATTTTCGATTTATAGTATTAAGCAAAAGGTTCTACCTATACCTATGGCTTAGGTCAACCCTACTCCACTAGTACCAATAGGCGGCATGATGGAAGAAGCACTACGCCTACGAATCAACAACACGAAAACTTTGTTAAAAATTATCCCCTTCCTTATCGGGATCGGGACTAACAAGAATGGTTGGGACAAACAAACATCCATCTCGTTCGTATTTTGGATATACGTATAACCATCGAAGACTGTTGAAGTGCCTAATTCCTGGAAATTAAGCGACGTTGAGGACAAAGAAATTGTTGGAGTTATCATTTTTTTTATTTTTATCCAGTACCAATATACTTGATGTTAAGAAAAGACCTTTTACACTTTTATAGGAAGGTTGGCTAGAGATTTCGTGTAAAAACACTAGCCCTGCTCGGTTGATAATGAGAATAGTGCAATCTTTTTTGATTCTATGTATTTTTATCATTATGCACATAAAGGAGGAGCCGTATGAGATGAAAATCTCACGTACGGTTCTGGAGCGGAGATTTTTCGAATTGAATGACGACCGTAACGGATGTCGGCTCAATCCGAAGGAAATTATGCAGAAGCTTTAGAGAATTATTATGAAGCTATGCGACTAGAAATTGATCCCTATGATCGAAGTTATATACTTTATAACATAGGCCTTATTCACACAAGGAACGGAGAACATACGAAAGCTTTGGAATATTATTTTCGGGCACTAGAACGAAACCCGTTCTTACCACAAGCTTTTAATAATATGGCCGTGATCTGTCATTACGTGCGACTATCTCCACTATAGAAAGAAAAAAAAGAAAGAGCAAATCCGCTAAGAAATACTAGAACTATAAAAATACTATAACTATAAAAAGGCTTTCTACATATATATTGTCCAAAACAACGATTTTTATCAGCTGTAGTAAAGAAAGAAACTTCATATAAGTCGAAATATGAAGAAATAGATATGCCTAGATACTTTATTCTATGGATAAAGGATCTAATTGATAGAGGAAGCGCCGTAAAGATCAATTCGAGAGGTTTTGAGCCGATCCAATAAGAACTGCTTACTTAATATTATGATATAAAAGTATTATGATATACAAAGTTAGGAATCCACTTATGTAATAGAGTTGATCCCCTAAAATTTTGAGCAGCGGTGTAGTATCAGATCCCAAAGATAGTAAGTCTTTTCTTTCTTATGAAGAAAAAAAAAGTCTTTTTCAAAGATTCTATAGATTTCTATATCCTATATGGAAAATATATAATATATGAAACCGAGATAGTTACCTTTCAGAAAATTAAAATTCGAATGAGAGTGAAAATGCTGATGCTTTATTCTTCGGAAGGTAGGAGAAAAGATAAAACTTTAAAACGGATTCCATTTTGTATTAATAAAAATTCAAGTTTGAAACTCATGGAATTTAACACCCCTTTTCTTTTGGTTAACTCTCAAAAAAATGGAATAGATCGAATCTATTCTATAAGAAATCTCATTCAATTCGATATGGTCTATGATCAAATGGGACACCAAAAGAATTGACCGGTGAGCCGTATGAGGCAGGAAACTCTCAAGTACGGTTCTAAGGGAAGGAGTTTACGCACCTATTCCGACCGCGGAGAACAGGCCATTCGACAGGGAGATTCTGAAATTGCGGAGGCTTGGTTCGATCAAGCCGCTAAGTATTGGAAACAAGCTATAGCCCTTACGCCTGGTAATTATATTGAAGCGCAGAATTGGTTGAAGATCACAGGGCGTTTCGAATAAGAACATTCTGTTTATTTTATTCGATTTTTTATTGTAATATTCTATTTCGTTTTTGGAATATTATTATTCGATTTTGATTTTTTATTTGTTATAATTAATTGTTTGTTGTCTCTATCCCATAGAAAACGGATCATTTCTCTAGGAACAACCAATCAAAGAATTTCATTATATCCCTTCTAAGATCGTTCTATTTCGTTTGGTATTTCGTCAGTATAAACGATACGGGGATACAGTAGAGAATTCTATTTTTTTCTGCTATTCAAACTAATAAAAGAGACCTTCGAATGACTAAAGACTAAATTCAAAATTAAATAGAAATACCGGTATGTCTCCTAGTAATGCTAACGATTGCTTATGTGGTTTGAAATAGAGTACATATTCATATCTTCTAACAGAAAATGAAAGTC